TAACATAGTAGTAGAAAGAGTACCATGCTACGTCGTCCGGACTTCAAACGGTTTAGCTTTAACCATGTTAATGGTCCCACATTATTGGTTGATAGAGAATCAAAGTTGATTTACCAATGAATCACGAAATGCTATGGTTCTTCAATATGATTTCTTCATTTTGTCAGAAGTAATTCGCGGGATCATGTACCTTTTCGTAGTTATAACGAGAAAAGTACAGTTGGTTGTATCCAACTTATTCTTGAAATAAACAACTCGCACACACTCCCTTTCCAAAAAAAATCAATACACCAAGCACTACGCTTAGATTTATTGGATTTGTTGCTAAAATATCGGTATTAAATCCGAAACTCCCGGCGGATGGCCAGTAACCCAAAGAAATCAAAGAATCGATTACATTTTTCATACGATCTCCTTTTCTAGATAAAACTAATTATCTATTTCTTTCTATTAATTTTATATGTTTATTTTCAATTTTATTAATTTCCTATTTCGTTTCTAAATAGAGTAAAAAATATATTGATTTTTAAATCAATATATTTTTTTTTTTTCACTTGGAAATTTCCAACAAGAAGGAAAGGATACATACTTATGAGATTCAAATTAGATACCAAGTTTTATAGTAATTGAGAAATCCCTCCCTTGTTGTAACAATCCTAAAAAAAAGTTCCATTCGACATTGGGGACTAAGAAGGGGAACGAAGAAGGCGAGTCGGTATGCTAATGCCTCATCCTCAAATCAGTCCTTCCCATGGGTTATTGTCCCAACGAATAAGTAATTATAGGAGTGAAAGCTTCATATAATTCGAAAAAGCAAGAGCAGCAAGTCCACCAAGTAAATAAAATACGAAAAAATACGGATTTTTTTTAGGATTAAACAAAAGGATTCGCAAATAAAAGTGCTAATGCTACAACCAGTCCATAAATTGTTAAAGCTTCCATAAAAGCCAGACTGAGCAATAAAGTACCTCGTATTTTTCCCTCCGCCTCGGGTTGTCTCGCGATCCCTTCTACAGCTTGGCCCGCAGCAGTACCTTGACCAACCCCAGGTCCAATAGAAGCAAGCCCGACGGCCAACCCAGCAGCAATAACAGAAGCGGCAGAAATCAGTGGATTCATGATAAGTTCCTCACCTCACACCAAAAGAAAGAAATGGTTAATGATACAATCAACTAATGAATTATAACTTATTATTCCATCGCTAAGATTTATCCAATCGAAGGAACTAAAAACTCCGAATTGAAGTAATAATATTATTGAATAATCAGAACTACTTCAATCTCTCTTTTTTAGTTCCTATCCATCCACCTTTTATTCTTCCATTTCTTTTTTTTTTGAAAGCATTCTTTGATGAATTCTTCATTCTCTTTCTTGATTTAATCTCTCTATTCATTCAATATTCAATTCTAAATTACATTACAGACGAAACGGAAGGACTTCCGTTGGAAGCCCTGTCTAAATTCACAGTAGTAGGGCGGATTAGATATATCTTTAGTTCCTATATAACTAGTTAATATCTAATATAACATATACATGTGTTTCTTCCATAACGTAAACCAATTATTCATATCTTGGAGTCAATCGAATTCTAGAATCATTCTTCGAAACACCCACAACCCTTGTCTTATCTTATAGCAATTCGATTCAATACATCTAGTTGACTCCACTCTACCCTAACCAATCCCTTTTCTCGTTTTTTGTAAACCCTTTATTTTTTTAGCATTATCCCACACGGAGACAATCAATCTAAATGGACGAATTCATTAGTCCGAATCCTTGCATAGAAATATCAATATTTGATTGATCAAAGTTCATGTAATTTTTTATTTTTTTCTTTTGTTCAACCGTTGAATTGAATGAAATCAACTGAAAAAAGTGGGAATAATTCTATATAAGATCATTTTTTAATCACTACATCGTAAACGGATACCATAAGAATTCTTATTCAGATTATGACTCCTAATATCCTATATTATTGAATATTGGAATTAAATGAACAAAACAAAAAGAATATTCATTGGCGAGAGGTATAAATGGACCAAAGAGAATTTGAGTAAAAAGATCTTTTAGATCTCTTTCCTTTCTTTTTTACAATTCCCTAATATAATATCGTAATCCTTTTCTTTCCTAGTACTCTAACTCCCTAGATAGTATATACCTTCCTTATTTATATTTTATTTGTATATTTATGTTCCCTGGATTATCTTGAGCCATGTATACATTGCCTTGGTCTAAGCTAAAAAAAAGACTATTTCGAAAACTAATCAATGGTGACCCTCCATGGATTCGCCTATATAAGACGCAGCTAAAGTTGCAAAAATAAGAGCTTGAATACCACTTGTAAATAATCCAAGGAACATAACAGGTATAGGAACTACTGAAGGTACTAAAGAAACAAGAACAACAACTACTAATTCATCAGCTAATATATTTCCGAAAAGTCGAAAACTAAGTGATAAGGGTTTTGTGAAATCTTCTAAGATATTAATGGGTAAAAGGA